GCTATCGTAGCTTAATTAAAGCGTAACACTGAAGATGTTAAGATGGGCCCTAGAAAGCTCCGAAAGCACAAAGGCTTGGTCCTGACTTTTCTGTCAACTTTAACCTAACTTACACATGCAAGTCTCCGCACCCCTGTGAGAATGCCCTACAGTTCCCTTCTTGGGAACAAGGAGCCGGTATCAGGCACAATTAAAAATTAGCCCAAAACACCTTGCTTAGCCACGCCCTCAAGGGAACTCAGCAGTGACAAACATTAAGCCATAAGTGAAAACTTGACTTAGTTAAGGCTCAAGAGGGCCGGTAAAACTCGTGCCAGCCACCGCGGTTATACGAGAGGCCCAAGCTGACAGACACCGGCGTAAAGAGTGGTTAGGAAAACACGATAAATTAGAGCCGAACGCTCCCAAAGCTGTCATACGCACCCGAGAGTAAGAAGTACAACAACGAAAGTAGCTCTATTAATTCTGAACCCACGAAAGCTAAGGCACAAACTGGGATTAGATACCCCACTATGCCTAGCCTTAAACATTGATGGCCAATTACCTCAACCATCCGCCAGGGGACTACGAGCATTAGCTTAAAACCCAAAGGACTTGGCGGTGCTTTAGATCCACCTAGAGGAGCCTGTTCTAGAACCGATAACCCCCGTTCAACCTCACCTTTCCTTGTTCAACCCGCCTATATACCACCGTCGTCAGCTTATCCTGTGAAGGCCTTTTAATAAGCAAAATTGGCAAAGCCCAAAACGTCAGGTCGAGGTGTAGCGTACGGAAAGGGAAGCAATGGGCTACATTCCCTACCTTAGGAAATCACGAACGATATATTGAAATACATATCTGAAGGAGGATTTAGTAGTAAGAGAAGAATAGAGAGCTTCTCTGAAACCGGCCCTGAAGCGCGCACACACCGCCCGTCACTCTCCCCAAGCTACCCCTGCCCAATAACTAATATGTTTATCCTGCTAAGGGGAGGCAAGTCGTAACATGGTAAGTGTACTGGAAAGTGCACTTGGACAAATCAGAGTATAGCTAAGATAGAAAAGCATCTCCCTTACACCGAGAAGTCATCCGTGCAAATCGGATTACCCTGAAGCCCAACAGCTAGCCTACCCATATAAACTCAACAATCAAACATAAATAACCCCGCATACACTGCAAAACTGAAACAAACCATTTTTCCACTCTAGTATAGGAGATAGAAAAAGATTTATAGAGCAATAGAAAAAGTACCGCAAGGGAAAGCTGAAAGAGAAATGAAAAAACCCAGTAAAGCCAAGAAAAGCAGAGATCACCCCTCGTACCTTTTGCATCATGATTTAGCTAGCACCCCCAAGCAAAGAGAACTTTAGTTTGAACCCCCGAAACTAAGTGAGCTACTCCAGGACAGCCTATCAAAAGGGCACACCCGTCTCTGTGGCAAAAGAGTGGGAAGATCCTCGAGTAGAGGTGATAAACCTACCGAACTTAGTTATAGCTGGTTGCCTGAGAAATGGATAGAAGTTCAGCCCCCTAGGCTCCCTCTTCAACTTCCGTACTAACCCCACCCGACCCAGAGAGCCCTAGAGGAGTTAGTTATAGGGGGTACAGCCCCTATAACATAAGATACAACTTTAACAGGAGGATTAAGATCAAATTTAACCAAGGCACTATGTTTGGGTGGGCCTAAAAGCAGCCATCCCAACTGAAAGCGTTAAAGCTCAAACATTCAACCACCCTCAATCCCGATAACAAAATCTAAATCCCCTAGAAATATCAGGCCCTCCCATGCCCACATGGGACTGACTATGCTAATATGAGTAATAAGAAAGCAATGACTTTCTCCAAGCACAAGTGTAAATCGGAACGAACCCACACCGAACATTAACGGCCCCAACCAAAGAGGGAACTGACAATCACATAAATCACAAGAAAAATGCTCAAAAATATCACCGTTGACCCCACACTGGAGTGCCCTTAAGGAAAAACTAAAAGGAAAAGAAGGAACTCGGCAAACACAAGCCTCGCCTGTTTACCAAAAACATCGCCTCTTGCAAACTAACGAATAAGAGGTCCCGCCTGCCCTGTGACTATACGTTTAACGGCCGCGGTATTTTGACCGTGCGAAGGTAGCGCAATCACTTGTCTCTTAAATGGGGACCTGTATGAATGGCATAACGAGGGTTTAACTGTCTCCTTTCCCAAGTTAATGAAATTGATCCCCCCGTGCAGAAGCGGGGATAAAGACATAAGACGAGAAGACCCTATGGAGCTTCAGGCAACAAGCAGACCGTAATAAACACCCCTTAAAAAGGAACAAAACATACGTAACCTGACCCAATGCCTTTGGTTGGGGCGACCGCGGGGAAACAAAAAACCCCCATGTGGAATGAGACCACTCATCCTCCAAAAAACGAGCCTCCGCTCTAAAAAACAGAACATCTGACCTACAAGATCCGGCAAAGCCGATCAACGAACCGAGTTACCCTAGGGATAACAGCGCAATCCCCTTATAGAGCCCATATCGACAAGGGGGTTTACGACCTCGATGTTGGATCAGGATATCCTAATGGTGCAGCCGCTATTAAGGGTTCGTTTGTTCAACGATTAAAATCCTACGTGATCTGAGTTCAGACCGGAGTAATCCAGGTCGGTTTCTATCTATGACGCAATCCTTTTTCAGTACGAAAGGACCAAAAAGAAGAGGCCCCTGTTAAAAACACGCCTCACCCCAACTCGCTGCCTCCAACTTAAGCAAATAATGGGGTGCCCAACTCAGTTAAAGAATATAACATATTAAGGTGGCAGAGCCCGGACATTGCAAAAGACCTAAGCCCTTTCCACAGAGGTTCAAGTCCTCTCCTTAATTATGATCTCAACCCTAATTACCCACGTGATCTCTCCCCTAGCCTTCATCGTCCCCATTCTACTAGCAGTAGCTTTCCTCACCTTAGTTGAACGTAAAGTATTAGGCTACATGCAGCTACGCAAAGGTCCCAATGTCGTCGGCCCATACGGGCTGCTACAACCCATCGCGGACGGAGTGAAACTCTTCATCAAAGAACCCGTACGCCCATCCACATCCTCTCCACTATTATTTCTACTAACCCCAATACTTGCCCTAACCTTAGCCATAACCCTATGGGCCCCAATACCTATACCCTACCCTGTTGTAGATTTAAACCTAGGAATCTTGTTTATCCTTGCCCTATCAAGCCTAGCAGTATACTCCATCCTAGGATCAGGGTGGGCATCCAATTCAAAGTATGCTTTAATCGGAGCCCTACGTGCAGTAGCACAAACCATTTCCTACGAAGTAAGCTTAGGCCTCATCCTCCTATGCATAATTATTTTCACTGGGGGATTCACCCTACAAACATTCAGCACCGCCCAAGAAAGCATCTGACTTATCTTCCCCGCCTGACCCATAGCCGCCATATGATTTATTTCAACACTAGCAGAAACTAACCGAGCTCCTTTCGACCTGACCGAGGGTGAATCCGAACTAGTCTCAGGCTTTAACGTAGAATACGCCGGAGGTCCTTTCGCCCTATTCTTCCTGGCAGAATACGCCAACATCATCCTAATAAACACATTGTCTGCCGTCCTATTCCTAGGAGCCTCGCACATCCCCTCAATACCAGAAATCACTTCCCTCAACCTTATAGTAAAAGCAGCCCTACTCTCAATTGCCTTCCTATGAGTCCGAGCCTCCTACCCACGATTCCGATACGATCAACTCATGCACCTAATCTGAAAAAACTTCCTACCCCTTACACTTGCCCTAATCATCTGACATTTAGCCCTACCCGTGGCATTTGCAGGCCTCCCCCCGCAACTGTAAAACATAAAGGAGTTGTGCCTGAAGTTAAGGGCCACTTTGATAGAGTGAAATACGGGGGTTAAAATCCCCCCAACTCCTTAGAAAGAAGGGATTTGAACCCTACCCGGAGAGATCAAAACTCTCAGTGCTTCCACTACACCACTTCCTAGTAAAGTCAGCTAAATAAGCTTTTGGGCCCATACCCCAAACATGTTGGTTAAAGTCCTTCCCTTACTAATGAGTCCTTACGTTTTAGCCACCCTAATATTTAGCCTGGGACTAGGAACCACCATTACATTTATAAGCTCCCACTGACTCCTCGCTTGAATAGGCCTAGAAATTAATACCCTGGCCATCATCCCCCTAATAACCCACCAATACCACCCACGAGCAATCGAAGCCGCCACAAAATATTTCCTAGCCCAAGCAACAGCTGCCGCAACCCTAATATTTGCCAGCACAACAAATGCATGACTGACCGGACAATGAGATATTCAACAAATATCCCACCCTCTACCAGTCACAATAATTACAATTGCCCTCGCCCTAAAACTTGGCCTAGCCCCCTTACACTCTTGACTTCCAGAGGTACTGCAAGGCCTAAACCTAACAACCGGCCTCATCCTATCAACCTGACAAAAACTCGCCCCATTCGCCCTCCTCCTACAAATACAACCAGCAAACTCAAACCTATTAATTTTCCTCGGGCTAGCATCCACAATAGTAGGCGGCTGAGGGGGATTAAACCAAACACAACTGCGAAAAATCCTAGCCTACTCCTCAATTGCCCATCTGGGATGAATAATACTAGTTATTCAATTTTCTCCCTCCCTAACCTTAATAACCTTAATTATTTACCTAGTAATAACCACCACAACATTCCTAGTTTTTAAACTAAACACCTCCACCAACATTAACACTCTAGCCCTCTCCTGGGCTAAAACCCCTACACTCACCGCCCTCACACCTCTCATTCTCCTATCACTTGGAGGCCTCCCTCCCCTAACCGGTTTTATGCCAAAATGACTCATCCTCCAAGAACTAACAAAACAAGACCTCGCCCTCCCAGCCACCCTAGCTGCACTAACCGCACTACTAAGCCTATACTTCTATCTACGGGTCACATATGCTTCCACCCTCACAATTTCCCCCAACACCCCCACCGGCATCACCCCCTGACGACTCCCATCAACACAACTAACACTGTTACTAACCACAGCTACAACAGCTACAATCTGCCTCCTCCCCTTAACCCCCGCCCTGACAGCACTCCTAAACATCTAAGAGACTTAGGATAACATAATAGACCAAGAGCCTTCAAAGCTCTCAGTGGAAGTGAAAATCTTCCAGCCTCTGTAAGACTTGCAGGACATTACCCCACATCTCCTGTATGCAAAACAGACACTTTAATTAAGCTAAAGCCTTTCTAGACAGGCAGGCCTCGATCCTACAAACTTTTAGTTAACAGCTAAACGCTCAAACCAGCGAGCATCCGTCTAACTTTCCCCCGCCTAGAATAAACAAAATAGGCGGGGGAAAGCCCCGGCAGACGTTACTCTGCTTCTTCAGATTTGCAATCTGAAATGTTAAAACACCTCAGGGCTGGTAAGAAGAGGATTTAAACCTCTGTACATGGGGCTACAATCCACCGCTTAACACTCAGCCATCTTACCCGTGGCAATTACGCGTTGACTCTTCTCAACTAATCACAAAGACATCGGCACCCTATACCTAATTTTCGGTGCTTGAGCCGGGATAGTAGGCACAGCTTTAAGCTTACTGATCCGAGCAGAACTAAGCCAACCCGGCGCTCTCTTAGGAGACGACCAGATTTACAATGTAATCGTTACAGCACATGCTTTCGTAATAATTTTCTTTATAGTAATGCCAATTATGATTGGAGGGTTCGGAAACTGACTCATCCCTTTAATAATTGGAGCTCCTGATATAGCATTCCCTCGGATGAACAACATGAGCTTTTGGCTTCTACCCCCCTCGCTCCTTCTCCTTCTTGCCTCTTCTAGCGTAGAAGCTGGGGCTGGGACCGGATGAACCGTATACCCCCCTCTCGCTGGAAACCTAGCCCATGCAGGAGCCTCTGTAGACCTTACCATCTTTTCACTTCACTTAGCCGGTGTTTCATCTATTCTCGGAGCAATTAATTTTATTACTACAATTATTAATATGAAACCCCCTGCTATTTCCCAATACCAAACACCATTATTTGTTTGAGCTGTTCTAATTACAGCAGTTCTTCTTCTCCTATCCCTCCCTGTTCTGGCTGCCGGAATCACAATACTTCTAACCGACCGAAATCTAAACACCACATTCTTCGACCCTGCTGGAGGAGGAGACCCCATCCTTTATCAACACTTATTCTGATTCTTTGGACACCCCGAAGTATACATTCTCATTCTCCCAGGTTTCGGGATGATTTCTCACATTGTTGCCTACTATTCTGGTAAAAAAGAACCTTTCGGCTATATAGGAATGGTTTGAGCTATAATGGCCATCGGACTTTTAGGCTTTATCGTCTGAGCCCACCATATGTTTACAGTCGGGATGGATGTAGACACCCGAGCTTACTTTACCTCAGCTACAATAATTATCGCAATTCCAACGGGTGTAAAAGTATTTAGCTGATTAGCTACACTGCATGGAGGTGCAATCAAGTGAGAAACCCCACTCCTATGAGCGCTAGGATTCATTTTCCTATTTACAGTAGGAGGCCTAACAGGCATCGTATTGGCAAATTCGTCACTTGACATCGTACTGCACGACACATACTATGTAGTAGCCCACTTCCACTACGTCCTTTCAATAGGAGCTGTATTCGCTATCGTCGCCGCCTTCGTCCACTGATTCCCACTATTTTCTGGCTACACCCTGCACGACACATGGACAAAAATCCATTTCGGAGTAATGTTCGTAGGGGTAAACCTAACATTCTTCCCCCAACACTTCCTGGGCCTAGCCGGAATGCCTCGACGCTACTCAGACTACCCAGACGCCTACACCCTGTGAAACACAGTATCCTCAATTGGATCTCTAGTGTCCCTAGTAGCAGTCATCTTATTCCTATTTATTATCTGAGAAGCATTTGCAGCTAAACGAGAAGTCTTATCTGTAGAACTCACCTCAACTAACGTTGAATGACTTCACGGCTGCCCTCCCCCCTACCACACATTTGAAGAACCCGCCTTTGTCCAAGTACAGGCAAACTAATTTCGAGAAAGGAGGGAATCGAACCCCCGTAAATTGGTTTCAAGCCAAGCACATAACCACTCTGCCACTTTCTTAATAAGATACTAGTAAAATAGAAATTACACTGCCTTGTCAAGGCAAAATTGCGGGTTAAACTCCCGCGTACCTTGAAAAATAATGGCCCATCCCTCACAATTAGGATTTCAAGATGCAGCCTCACCCGTTATAGAGGAACTTCTACACTTCCACGACCACGCTTTAATAATCGTTTTTCTTATTAGCACACTCGTTCTATATATTATTGTCGCCATAGTTTCAACGAAACTCACAAACAAGTACATTCTAGACTCACAAGAAATCGAGATTATCTGAACAATTCTGCCCGCAGTAATCCTTATCTTAATTGCCCTCCCCTCACTACGGATCCTCTACTTAATAGACGAAATTAACGACCCTCATCTTACTATTAAAGCGATAGGACATCAATGATACTGAAGTTATGAATATACAGACTACGAAGACCTTGGGTTTGACTCATACATAGTCCCCACACAAGACCTAGCCCCTGGCCAATTCCGATTACTAGAAGCAGATCATCGAATGGTCGTCCCAATTGAATCCCCAGTTCGAGTTCTAGTCTCAGCCGAAGACGTCCTCCACTCATGGGCCGTCCCAGCTCTTGGCGTAAAAATAGACGCAGTGCCAGGACGCCTAAATCAAACAGCCTTTATCACATCTCGCCCAGGAGTATTCTACGGACAATGCTCAGAAATTTGCGGTGCAAACCACAGCTTCATACCAATTGTAGTCGAAGCCGTCCCTCTAGAACACTTCGAAAACTGATCCTCCATAATACTTGAAGACGCCTCGCTAAGAAGCTAAACCGGGACCTAGCGTTAGCCTTTTAAGCTAAAGATTGGTGGCCCCCAACCACCCTTAGCGACATGCCTCAACTTAACCCCGCACCCTGGTTTGCTATTCTAGTTTTCTCCTGACTAGTATTCCTAATTGTCCTTCCCCCTAAAGTTATAGCTCACATTTTCCCAAATGAATCTTCTCCACAAAATACAGAAAAGCCAAAAACAGAACCCTGAAACTGACCATGACACTAAGCTTCTTTGATCAATTTATAAGCCCTTTCTTCCTAGGAATTCCTTTAATAGCTTTAGCCCTTCTACTTCCATGAATCCTTTTTCCAACTCCCACTGCCCGATGACGAACTAACCGCCTTCTAACCCTCCAAAACTGATTCATTAACCGATTCACCCAACAACTCCTCCTCCCAATAAGCTTAGGAGGGCACAAATGAGCCCTAATACTCACATCGCTCATACTATTCCTTATTACTCTCAATATACTAGGACTTCTCCCCTATACCTTCACCCCTACCACCCAATTATCTCTCAACATAGGCCTCGCTGTACCACTATGACTTGCCACAGTAATCATTGGGATACGAAACCAGCCAACCATCGCCCTTGGTCACCTACTCCCTGAAGGAACTCCTACCCCTCTAATTCCCGTACTAATCATTATCGAAACCATCAGCCTATTCATCCGCCCTTTTGCCCTTGGTGTACGACTCACTGCTAACCTCACAGCAGGCCACCTTCTAATTCAACTAATTGCCACCGCAGCTTATGTCTTACTCCCCCTAATGCCAACAGTTGCAATCCTCACAGCTACCCTCCTTTTCCTTCTCACCCTATTAGAAGTCGCCGTCGCTATAATTCAAGCTTACGTATTTGTACTCCTCCTAAGCCTATACTTACAAGAAAACGTTTAATGGCCCATCAAGCACACGCATACCATATGGTTGACCCAAGCCCCTGACCATTAACAGGCGCCGCTGCCGCCTTATTAATGACATCTGGCCTAGCAATTTGATTCCACTACAACTCAACAACCTTAATAACACTTGGTATAGTCCTCTTATTATTAACAATATACCAATGATGACGAGACATTGTTCGAGAAGGCACATTCCAAGGACACCACACCCCTCCCGTCCAAAAAGGCCTGCGCTACGGAATGATCCTCTTCATTACATCCGAAGTATTCTTCTTCCTCGGCTTCTTCTGAGCTTTCTACCACTCAAGCCTAGCCCCAACCCCAGAACTAGGAGGTTGCTGACCCCCAACTGGAATTACCCCCCTCGACCCTTTCGAAGTCCCTCTGCTAAACACCGCAGTTCTACTAGCCTCTGGTGTAACCGTAACATGGGCACACCACAGCATCATAGAAGGGGAGCGCAAACAAGCCATCCAATCACTATTTCTAACCATCCTCCTCGGATTCTACTTTACATTTCTTCAAGCAATGGAATATTATGAAGCCCCCTTTACCATTGCAGATGGTGTCTATGGATCAACTTTCTTCGTTGCAACAGGATTTCACGGACTCCACGTAATTATTGGATCCACATTTCTGGCTGTATGTCTACTCCGCCAAATTCAATACCACTTCACATCAGAACACCACTTCGGATTCGAAGCCGCTGCATGATACTGACATTTCGTAGACGTAGTCTGACTATTCCTATACATCTCAATTTACTGATGAGGATCATAATCTTTCTAGTATTAACTCCAGTATACGTGACTTCCAATCACTCGGTCTTGGTTCAAGCCCAAGGAAAGATAATGAATTTAATCACAACAATCATTCTACTAACCGTCCTGCTCTCCTCCATCCTAGCAATTGTCTCATTCTGGCTGCCCCAAATAACTCCCGACCATGAGAAACTCTCCCCATACGAATGTGGATTTGATCCCCTAGGATCAGCTCGCCTCCCTTTTTCCATACGATTCTTCCTAGTCGCCATCCTCTTCCTACTTTTCGACCTAGAAATTGCCCTCCTACTGCCCCTCCCTTGAGGTAACCAACTAGACTCCCCCCTACTCACCTTCCTATGAGCCTCCGCCGTCCTCTTGTTACTCACCCTGGGACTAATTTACGAATGACTCCAAGGAGGACTTGAATGAGCAGAATAGGCGGTTAGTTTAAAAAAAACATTTGATTTCGGCTCAAAAACTTATGGTTAAAGTCCATAATCACCTTATGACCCCTGTCCACTTCTCCTTCTCTTCAGCCTTCATTCTCGGATTAGCAGGCCTGACATTCCACCGCACCCACTTATTATCTGCTCTCCTCTGCCTCGAAGGAATAATACTATCCCTATTTATTGCCCTATCCCTATGATCTATACAATTTGGCTCCACAAACTTCTCCGCTCTCCCTGTTTTCCTCCTGGCATTTTCAGCCTGCGAAGCCAGCACAGGGCTAGCCCTACTAGTAGCCACCGCCCGAACCCACGGCACAGACCGCCTGCAAGCCCTCAACCTCCTACAATGCTAAAAATCCTAATCCCAACCCTACTATTAATCCCCACAGCATGGCTAGTGCCTCATAAATGACTATGGCCCTCTAGCCTATTTCACAGCCTACTAATCGCCACGGCCAGTCTAACCTGACTAAAAAACATCTCTGAAACCGGATGGACCTCCCTTAACATATACCTCGCTACAGACGGACTATCCACCCCGCTCCTAGTTCTGACCTGCTGGCTCCTCCCCCTAATAATCCTCGCCAGCCAAAACCACCTTACCCCAGAGCCACAGAGTCGACAACGGATATACATCTCCTTACTCACATCCCTTCAATTCTTCCTAATCCTAGCCTTCGGGGCCACCGAAATCCTCATATTTTACGTCATATTTGAGGCAACCCTCATCCCCACCCTCATCCTCATTACCCGATGAGGAAACCAGACAGAACGCCTTAACGCCGGCACCTACTTCCTATTCTATACCCTGGCAGGCTCCCTACCACTGCTAGTTGCCCTCCTACTATTACAAAACACCGCCGGAACCCTATCCCTCTTAACCCTACAACATACAACCTTCAATTGTCCTGATACCTGAGCTAGCAAGTTCTGATGAACAGGGTGCATACTTGCCTTCCTAGTAAAAATACCGCTGTACGGAGTACATCTCTGACTACCAAAAGCCCACGTAGAAGCCCCCGTCGCAGGATCAATAGTACTAGCCGCCGTACTACTAAAACTAGGAGGTTACGGAATAATACGAATATTAACCATTCTCGATCCCTTAACTAAAGAACTAAGTTACCCCTTCATCATCCTTGCCTTATGAGGTGTAATTATAACAGGGTCAATCTGCTTACGCCAAACAGACCTTAAATCACTAATTGCCTACTCCTCTGTTAGTCACATAGGCCTAGTTGTGGGTGGCATCCTCATCCAAACACCATGAGGCTTTACAGGAGCCTTAATCCTAATAATTGCCCACGGCCTTACCTCCTCCGCACTATTCTGCTTAGCCAACACAAATTACGAACGCACACACAGCCGAACCCTACTACTAGCCCGAGGTTTCCAAATTGCCCTCCCCCTAATAGCAATATGATGATTTGTAGCAAGTCTGGCCAACCTTGCCCTCCCTCCTCTCCCAAACCTAATAGGTGAACTAATAATTATTACTTCCCTATTCAACTGATCATGATGAACCCTCATCCTCACAGGAGCTGGAACTCTCATCACAGCGGGCTATTCCCTGTACATATTCTTAATAACCCAACGAGGACAACTACCTGCACACGTCCTCTCCATCGAACCAACCCACTCCCGCGAACACCTCCTCATCGCCCTCCATCTTATTCCCCTCCTTCTACTTATCTTAAAACCAGAACTGGTATGAGGTTGAACCGCCTGTAGATATAGTTTAACAAAAACATTAGATTGTGATTCTAAAAACAGGGGTTAAAACCCTCTTATCCACCGAGAGATGCTTGCCAGCAACAAAGACTGCTAATCTTTGCCCCCTTGGTTGAAATCCAAGGCTCACTCGCAAATTTAGCTTCTAAAGGATAACAGCTCATCCGTTGGTCTTAGGAACCAAAAACTCTTGGTGCAAATCCAAGTAGCAGCTATGCACCCTTCCGCACTAATAATAACATCAAGCCTTGTCATTATTTTTATTCTTCTCCTTTACCCCCTACTTACCACCATAACACCCACCCCTCAACTCCCCGACTGGTCCTTAACCAAAGTAAAAACCGCTGTAAAACTAGCATTCTTTATTAGCCTCCTCCCCCTATCTCTCTTCCTCAACGAAGGCGCAGAAGTGGTAACCACCACCTGAAGCTGAATAAATACACTTATATTTGACATCAACATTAGCTTTTACTTCGACCACTATTCAATTATCTTTACCCCTGTAGCCCTCTACGTCACCTGGTCTATCCTAGAATTTGCATCCTGATACATACACTCCGACCCAAACATAAACCGATTTTTTAAATATCTTCTAATTTTCCTAATTGCTATAATTATTTTAGTCACCGCAAACAACATATTCCAACTTTTCATTGGCTGAGAAGGGGTCGGAATCATGTCTTTCCTCCTAATCGGTTGATGGTACTCCCGCGCAGACGCAAACACCGCCGCACTACAAGCAGTACTTTACAACCGCGTCGGAGATATCGGCCTAATCTTCTCAATAGCCTGAATAGCAACAAACCTCAATTCCTGAGAGATCCAACAAATCTTTTCAAACGCCAACTCAGTAGACCTGACCTACCCCCTCCTAGGCCTAATCCTGGCAGCTACCGGAAAATCAGCACAATTCGGACTTCACCCATGATTGCCCTCCGCCATGGAGGGCCCCACACCGGTCTCTGCCCTCCTTCACTCCAGCACCATAGTCGTTGCCGGCATCTTCCTCCTTATCCGCTTAAGCCCCCTAATAGAAAACAACCAAACAGCCCTTACAACCTGTCTATGCTTAGGAGCATTAACAACCCTATTTACCGCCACTTGCGCCCTCACCCAGAATGATATTAAAAAAATCGTAGCCTTCTCTACATCAAGCCAACTAGGACTAATAATAGTTACTATTGGACTCAACCAGCCCCAACTTGCCTTCCTACACATCTGCACCCACGCCTTCTTCAAAGCAATACTATTCCTATGCTCAGGTTCAATCATCCACAGCCTTAATGACGAACAAGACATCCGAAAAATAGGAGGAATACAACACCTCACCCCCTTTACCTCCTCCTGCCTAACATTAGGAAGCCTAGCCCTAACTGGCACTCCCTTCCTAGCCGGGTTCTTCTCCAAAGATGCAATCCTCGAAGCACTAAACACCTCCTATCTAAACGCCTGAGCCCTAGCCCTGACCCTCCTCGCCACCTCCTTTACCGCTATCTACAGCCTACGAGTAGTCTTCTTCGTGGCAATAGGCCACCCTCGATTTAACCCTTTATCCCCCATTAACGAAAACAACCCAGCTGTTATCAACCCTATCAAACGACTAGCCTGAGGAAGCATCATTGCAGGACTATTAATCACCTCTAACATTCTTCCCTTAAAAACCCAAGTGATAACAATACCCGCCCCTCTTAAAATAGCAGCCCTGACAGTCACCATCCTTGGCTTACTCCTAGCCCTAGAACTAGCATCCCTCACAAGCAAACAATTTAAACCACACCCGATACTAACCACCCACCACTTCTCGAACGCCCTAGGATACTTCCCATCAATCATTCACCGAATAATGCCTAAACTAAACCTTACACTAGGACAAACCCTAGCAACTCAAACAATCGACCAAACCTGATTAGAAAAAGTAGCCCCAAAAGGCCTAGTATCCATTAACGTTCCTTTAGTAACAACAACAAGCAACGCCCAACGAGGAATAGTTAAAACCTACCTAACCCTCTTCCTCCTCACACTAGCCATAGCAGTAATAATCCTGTCAATCTAAACAGACCGCAACACCCCTCGACTAAAACCACGAGTTAACTCTAACACAATAAATAAAGTTAACACAAGCACTCAAGCACTTACAGCCAACAATCCTCCCCCCAAAGAATACATCAACGCCACACCACTAGTATCCCCACGAATAGTTAATAACTCCCCTAACTCATCCACAGATAGCCAAGAAAACTCATACCACCCCCCTCAAAACACCCAAGAAGCCATAACAACCATAACTCCATAACTTACCATTAACTCAATAACCGGACCACTTCCTAAACCCTCAGGATAAGGCTCTGCCGCCAAAGCAGCAGAATAAGCAAACACAACTAATATCCCCCCTAAATAAATTAAAAATAATACCAAAGATAAAAAAGACCCTCCGTGACCCACAATTACCCCACATCCAACTCCCGCAACAACTACAAGACCAAACGCCGCAAAATAAGGAGAAGGATTAGAAGCCACCGCCAACAACCCCAACACCAAACCAAACAAAAGCAAAGACATAATATAGGTCATAGTTTCCACCAGGATTTTAACCAGGACTAATGACTTGAAAAACCACCGTTGTTATTCAACTACAGAAACACCTTAATGGCCAGCCTTCGCAAAACCCACCCCCTTCTAAAAATCGCTAACGATGCAGTAGTTGACCTACCAACCCCCTCAAACATTTCAGCCTGATGAAACTTTGGATCCCTCCTGGGGATATGCTTAATCGTTCAAATCCTCACAGGACTCTTTCTAGCCATACATTACACCTCTGATATCGCCACAGCCTTTTCATCCGTCGCACACATCTGTCGAGACGTAAACTATGGATGACTAATCCGAAGCCTCCACGCTAACGGTGCATCATTCTTCTTCATCTGCATTTACCTCCACATCGGTCGAGGATTGTACTACGGCTCTTACCTAAACAAAGAAACCTGAAACATCGGAGTAGTTCTCCTACTCCTAGTCATGATAACAGCCTTCGTAGGGTATGTACTCCCCTGAGGACAAATATCCTTCTGAGGAGCAACAGTTATTACCAACCTCCTATCTGCCGTCCCATACATTGGCAACAACCTAGTACAATGAATCTGAGGAGGGTTCTCAGTTGACAACGCTACCCTCACCCGCTTCTTTGCCTTCCACTTCCTATTCCCATTCATCATTGCAGCCGCCACCCTACTCCACCTGCTATTCTTACATGAAACAGGCTCAAACAACCCCCTAGGAATAAACTCGGACGTAGACAAAATCCCATTCCACCCATACTTTTCCTACAAAGACCTCCTAGGATTTGTAATTGCCCTCCTAGCTCTTTCTTCCCTTGCCCTATTCTCCCCTAACCTTCTAGGAGACCCGGACAACTTCACACCAGCCAATCCACTAGTCACCCCACCACACATCAAACCTGAATGATACTTCCTATTTGCCTACGCCATCCTCCGCTCCATCCCTAACAAACTAGGCGGGGTCCTAGCCCTACTAGGCTCCATTCTAGTGCTGATGCTCGTCCCCATCCTCCACACATCCAAACAACGAGGCCTAACCTTCCGCCCCCTCACACAATTCCTATTCTGAGCCTTAATCGCTGACATCGCAATCCTAACCTGAATCGGTGGCATACCAGTCGAACACCCCTACATCATCATCGGCCAAGCCGCCTCCGTAATTTATTTCTCCTTATTCCTCTTTATTATACCTCTAGTAAGCATCCTAGAAAATAAATTTATAGGATGACTATGCACTAGTAGCTCAGCCCAGAGCGCCGGTCTTGTAAACCGGAGGCCGGGGGTTAAAATCCCCCCTACTGCTCAAAGAAAAGGGATTCAAACCCTCACCGCTAACTCCCAAAGCTAGTGTTCTGAACTAAACTATTCTTTGATCAAAATACATATTATTCCCACAAATGAGTCTTAGGTACAAGACATGTATGTACTATTCCACATGGCTACCTTCAGAGGCATGTATGTCATCAACAGTCAGTGTAGCTCGAACATGATATTTCTTACACGTGAATGAAGTTACAACTATTAAATTGATATATAAAAATTGATATATAGATAAGCAATAAATTAGGTATGGATGCAAGTACTAAAACTGTCAACATTACTGTTTATAATAAACTCGGGTCAGGTAATTAATTCTTTATGATTTGACACAGTTTATAATTAGGCATAATCATTTAAATTTCCAATGTTGAGCCCAATAAGAACCTAGCATTTATAATTATATCGGAGAGTATTAGATTATTGATGGTCAGGGACAATGATTTGTAAGGGTTGCACAATTTGAATTATTCCTGGCATTTGGTTCCTATTTCAGGAACAATCATCGTTTAATTACTCATACTTTTATCGTCACTTGCATAAGTTAATGCTTTAAATCAATAATGGGACACCCACCATGCCGAGCGTTCTTTCCAGAGGGTGGCGGGTATCTTTTTTGTCTTCCTTTCACTTGACATTTCAGAGTGCACGGGGTAAATAAAATAAGGGAGTACATACATGCAAGAAGTAATGAATGCTGAAATTCTGCAAAGACATAACTGAAGAATTGCAATTAGAGTCTTTAGTGCATAAGATTAATCTTAAGCTTCAACAAGGCCCATAAATATCTGTGCCCCCGGGGTTTACGCGCGTAAAAGCCCCCCTACCCCCCAACACTCCTCGAATCCTTGACACTTCTGCTAAGCCCCCGAAAACAGAAAAGATCCAAACAGTATATTTAATCCCAAAAATCTTCATTTTTAAACTATTATAATAATACCAAT